AAATTGAAAATAATGTTACTGCACGGACGGAGGTTATAAATTTTTTCATTTTCATCGATTAAATAATATTTAAATTTAATTACTTGAAAAGTCTCTTTTAAATTGTCAAGTTGGAAATAGTTATTTACCAAGATCTGATTATGAGTTATTAAATGGTAAAATGAATAAACATTCGCAATTAGAAAGGCTGTTCCTAAAGGCCCCGGCGAATTCTTAATTGAAATTACAGGATCTTTTGTAATTTGAATTGATTCTTTTATCACATTGTGATATTTTACATCGTTGAATGGACCCATTCGAAAACAATTGGATGATGACAAAATTATCAACGATTGGAATCCCTTATTTCTATTCAACAACGTATGAATAGTTCTTTGATTTTGATTAAGGGGTTGTTGAATTCTTACTTTGGAATAAATGGAAGAAAACGGATTTATATTGGTGCAATCAGATCCATTATCCGGGAGCAATCCTGAGCCCGGTGGGTCATTCCTTTTTCCGATATATGAAATAGTGGATTTCAGCAAGTCGATTCTTAGGAAATGTCGAATCAAACCATTTGCCCTTATTTCAACAAAAGAAACACGAGCTTCTTGACTAGAAGAACTTTTTTTATCTTGGTCCCAATTCAATACTAAACAAGTCCGAACTAATTGAATATTTGTATCAGAAATTCCCCGAATTGGTTTACCATTTCCATAAAGGATATAATTGACAACTCGAAGTTTCACATTATCCCTTTCCTGCAACAGATCCGGGGGGAAAAGTCTTCCTAAAGTTATACCGTCCGTTATTTCATATGTGACGACAGGACGAACCAAAACAAAATACTTTTTCTTACTAGGTGTGATCCGTTGAACATAGATCCAATTTTTCCATTTTTTGGATTCCTTGTAATTTTGTTTTCCTGCTCCCGGTGGTATCAAAACGCCACTATGTCGGGATATCTTATCTATCTCTCCAGGAAAATGGATATCTCCAGAAAATATTTTAAGTTCAATTCTTTTTTTTTTTCTCTCCACTCGGACCAACCCGCCTACCCGGCTTCTTATATTTAAAGTAATTTGTGTATCCGCCCCAATGATACTATTGTTCTGTACCATTATGGAAGAAGATCCGGCTAATATATGCACCTCCTCGGGAATGAAAAAAAAACGATCTACTTTCATTTGGTATTTTGGCCTAAATTCCTTACCTCCTCGATACTCAATCAAATCCTCTTTTTTGACGATTGAATGCATTTCTAGAGTCCCATATTTAGTAATGCCCGAACTCTTTCTTCTGTATCGAGGATCGTCCAAATAAGCAAGAATACTATTTCTACGGAAAACGCCATTGATGGGGATTTCAATCAAGATATCCGAGGGAGGTGTTAATTCGTTCTCGCGTTTTTGAATCGATTGGAGTGGAATGATGAATCTATTTCTTCGCCTCTTTGAGAATAAATCAAAATTCTGGTAGAGAATGGTCGGATCTACGAGATTACAACGACCGGTACTTATAATTCGACTAAGGTTTGAATAATCAGGAATCCTATCTTCTTTTTTATCCGAAAAATGCGAAGTAAAGAATTTTCCTCTCGACGGATCATTCGTTCCTGAGAGGTTAGAAGTAGATTTTCTCTTGACAGAACGAGAATGCGCACTCATTTGATCTTGATCCTTGTGGATCGAAAGTGAAACTAGACTGGATCTGCGCGGCTCTCCTAATAATATCCATAAATGACTTGTTTTTGGTAATAGATGAACATTTCCATATGGAAATTCGGGTGCATGATACACATCGGTGCTCCAGTGCATTTCTCCGTCTGAGTCAGAATAAATATGTTTTCGAACTTTCTCTTTAAAATTCAAAGTAGATGTTCCTGCGCGAATCTCAGCAATCACTTGTTCTGATTCTACATATTGATCGTTTTGAACTAAAAGAAAACTTTGGGGTGGAATATTTACATTATGTCGAATATCTTCACTTTCAATAGTTACATACAAGTTTATGGAACAGAGAAAGGCGGGATGTCCATGGCGTGTACGTGTCGGATGAACTAAATTCTCCTTGAATTTGATTTTTCCATTAGAAGGGGCTCGCACATGTTCCGCAGTACCCCCCGTGAATACTCCGCCGGTATGAAAAGTTCTTAATGTTAATTGAGTACCCGGTTCTCCAATCGATTGGCCTGCAATAATACCTACAGCTTCTCCCAATTCAACCAGGTCGCCATGAGTAGGACTCCGTCCATAACATAATCGACAGATCCAAGATGCACTCCTACAAGTAAAGGGGGTTCGAATAGCTATTGGTTGTGCTCGAAAGGTTATGAATCGATTTACAAGTCCAATCCCAACGTCTTGATTTCTAGTGGCAATACAGCGCGTGCCCATATATATATCATCGGCTAGTACACGACCAATCAATGTTTGGATAAAAATCCTTTCTGGCACCATACCATTCCCAGGACTCACAGAAATACCACGGACGGTGCCACAATCTATTCGACGTACAA